TATCCCACGGTGGTATACGTATAAAACTCGATCGGATCCTTCCTGAAACATAACCTAGAATCAGATCTTCATTATCTAAAGGAATCCGGAGTGGAAGTGATTCACTAATTAAACCTCCATGAATTCATTTTTGTTCTTTTATTCCAGGTAAAACTTCCTTGACGTATCAACTACTGTAGGGCCGGAGGAGTTCTATTAGACAACCCGTGCTTTTTTCTTTTTTTTTTTTTCACAAATGGAAAGCTTCGGATACAATTCGGATATCAGACAGATTACCATATATAACACAAAATTTCTCCGCCGATTCCTTCTAGTCGAGCCTCCCGGTCTGTCATTATACCCCGAGAAGTAGAAAGAATTACAATCCCCATCCCGCCTAAAATTCTAGGAATTTGTTGATAGTTAGAATAGATTCGTAGACCGGGTCGACTGATCCTTCGTAAATTTAAAATAGTTCTATATGGTCCTTTCCTATTCCTTCTATGTCGTAGGGTTAAAACCAAAAAATATTTGTTGCTTTCCCGATGTTTCCTTACGTTATCGATAAAACCCTCTCGTAAAAGTATTTTAACAATGTTTTCAGTGATGTTAGTAGATCCTATTCGAATCGTTCCTTTTCTATTCATGTCAGCATTTCGTATAGAGGTTATTATGTCAGCAATAGTGTCCTTACCCATGGTAAACTAAAATTTTTGTTGCTCCCGAATTTTGATATAACCAACGTGTTCTTTTTTTTACTTAGTAAAGGTATATACGTGAGACACAATCAACTAATAAATCTATGTCATTTAAATACTCTAATTTAAATACTATAACTATATTGAGGTCTCGTCTTATAATACCTCAGGAGCTAATGAAACTATTTTAGTGAAATTTAACTGTCTCAATTCCCGGGCGATCGCACCAAAAATTCGAGTTCCTTTTGGATTTCCTTCTTGATCAATGACAACTGCAGCATTGTCATCATATCGTATTATCATACCGTTGTCGCGTTTGAGTTCTTTACAAGTACGTACAATTACAGCTCTGATCACTTCTGATCTTTCTAGAGGTGCATTTGGTACTGCTTCCTTGATCACAGCAACAATAACGTCACCAATATGAGCATATCGGCGATTACTAGCTCCTATGACTCGAATACACAGCAATTCTCGGGCCCCGCTGTTATCTGCTACATTCAAATGGGTCTGAGGTTGAATCATTTTTTTAATCTCTTCTTTCAATGTAACAAAGGACGAAGAAAAAAAGAAATATTGTTTGTCAAAAAAAAAAGGAAACCCACAATTGTTTTTTTTATTCCCAAGACTTCTTTCCTTTGGTTCTATATTCCTATCCTGAAATAATGAATTGAGTTTTTATAGGCATTTTGGACGCCGCTATTGAAATAGCCTTTCTGGCTATATTTTCGGCTACTCCGCTCATTTCATAAAGTATTCTGCCCGGTTTAACGACAGCTACCCAATACTCGGGGGATCCTTTCCCCGAACCCATACGTGTTTCTGTAGGTCTTACCGTAACTGGTTTGTCTGGAAATATACGTACCCATATTTTTCCACCACGGCGTACATTTCGTGTCATTGCGCGGCGCCCCGCTTCTATTTGTCTAGATGTAATCCAAGCGGGTTCAAGTGCTTGAAGAGCATATCTACCGAAACAAATGCGATTACCTCGATAAGATATTCCTTTCATTCTTCCTCTATGTTGTTTACGAAATCTGGTTCTTTTTGGGTTATAGTTGATGGTTGTTTATCAATTCCATCTCTACTACAGAACTGGACATGAGAGTTTCTTCTCATCCAGCTCCTCGCGAAAAAAAAATGACTAAAAAAAGATTTTATTTTATTATTAAGATATACAGGTAGTTAGTGAATAATAGATTGAATCCTGGGATTCTTTGCTTTGAGATTTTATCTGATCTATTAGAAATTTGTATATCTTGTTTGGATATATATTGGATATATATAAGTAATTAAACATGGATTCTATTTATAGATAATGTCTTGTCTTGGTTTTGTTATAATGTTATAACGAATCTTTATTTTGTTTTGTCTTTTGTTTATCATATTCATATCGGATCGACAAAAATTTAACAATCAAATAAAATGAAAATAAAGTTTTCGCGGGCGAATATTTACTCTTTCAATATCTATTTCAGTTGTCGGGTTAACTCATGACCTCTCAGAATCAGAATAAAAAGAAATGAAGTGGTCTCTGGTTTGTTCCGCCATCCTACCCGATAAATCATTAGGATTCATTTTCAATAGAATCCTCTGCATTCACGGGTTCCGTCGTCCTCATCGCTTCTCGATTAATGCTTAGGTCTGAATTCTCCAATGGAGCCTTAATTTTTTATTTATTTAATAATTTAATATTTAATAAAAATAATAAAAAAAAGTAAAATTTGTTCTTGAGTCAACCTTCTCAGTCTTTATTGACTTAAGGCTCTTGATTTTTTATTCGATGAACAGATATTCATCTAATTATTGATGAATCTCTATTG